TATTAATGTGGAATATACCGAATTAGTTGATTCAAATTGGAATTCTCAATTCATCCATAACTGCATTAGTCGAAACAACAATTTTGATCAAACCACATAGTTTCGTTTGTTTACTTGTTGTGGGTCATGTATCGTCTCAAGATTCATCCAACGGAATCCCACTTACACTTACTTCGATTCTATTTAGATATGGTGTAGACATATAATGCTATTATACAAATCAAACTCTCTCCTACCTTGCCTCGGGTTTTCTATCAAACAAAAAAAGGAATTAAGGAATTTTTTTTAAAGAATATTTTAAATAATATGAATTGAAATTGAAATAATATTCAAACAATATTATTCAAATAAGATTAAATGAAATATTAAACATAAAGAATTTCAATATTCTATTAATATAATAGAGCCAAAGAGGAGGTCTGGCCCATTTTTTCTCTCTCTCTCTTTTTTTTTTTTTCTTAGTGATTTAGAATATAGTCAGTAGTCAGATGTAATAGAATTTCTAGGAATTTCCATCTCGGGATTTATGGTATATTCTACGTGGCTGTGTTGGTGTATTCTTTTCATTAAGATCCGGATAGAGGATTATTGTTTCTATTGATTTGATACGGATACGAAAACGGAATGCATCGACCGATTCGATTCTCTCTCCCTGTCCCAGATTTATACTTAATTGATTTGATTCAATCCATTGAATTGTGAGGAACCCTTACATATAAAAACTCATGGGTTCCTATACCCAAATTAGGAAACTTTGGACCTGTACTACCCCGGCCCCGGCTTTACCCCCGAGTTAGAAGTCTTGAAAGAATCATTTCAGACCCATTTCTAGGACTAAAGATCGTGATTTGGAATGACTCGAAATACTTATTTATTTAATGTAATAATAACACCTAGCAGGACCAACTAACGAGTTAGGTTTCGTGACAACAAAAAACGTTTCTTTTGAAGCAAACCTACAAAATAAAATGGGGCATAGTTTAATGGTAGAGTCGGCTGAATCGTAAATGATTTACAGAAGATACTTCGAATGGAATCATGCGTTGTCGAACGATTCGATAGACAAAATCTCCCCATCCCAAAACCAACTCATAGAACATAGAAATAGAAGAGGGTGCGTTGATACATTTAGGACCAATTCATTGTCTCTAAAACAATGAATTGGGATTGTTGTTCTGCCAAAAGGCGATACGTCGGGGGATTCCTAACTCATCCAAGTTCAAATGGGCCCTAATCTTTTTAGATAAAGTCTGCATTGGTAGAATTGGAATGATGAACAAATTGGATTGGGTAGATTGGAATAAAAAAAAATAAGTTATAAGTTTAAGTATTGTACAGAAAAATGACTACTTGCTTTGCTAAGCCGGTTATACGAAGAAAAGCCTATTGTACAATGAAACTTACCAAAGAGCTTCGTTTTTGAAACTCTGGCTTTTCTACAAATACAAGAACAAGAATAGGTTCTAGATAATGTAACTTACTATTAGATTGAATTTGGATTTGATTTGGTTGGGTCAGGTTGGAGTTTTTCTTGAGCCAGGCTCATGTTATGATTTTGACTTCATAAATTGACTTGGGTATACCAAAGCAAAGGTGTATCACTAAATCTTGGATCATGGACAAATAAAAGAGGAAAAAGGCCGTATGTCATTCACAGACGAAGATTAATGAAGAAGAATGGGTTTGTTTATCCGAGATTTGAAAATACCGATCCGATTGGATCCATTGGAATAAATTATCGTTTTCAAGCCCCGAGGGATCTCCGTGATCCTGTGGGAATGATTCCATTTCTATGGAACAATCAACCGGCCGGTCACACGCACTAATTAGGAAATGAATAAAAAAATGTATAGGGCTATACGGACTCGAACCGTAGACCTTCTCGGTAAAACAGATCAAACTTATTATTATCGAAATGATTCGAACTGTTTCAAAGACCCAACATGCGTTTTTTTTTTTGCATTGGGCTCTTTCATTAACTGATAAAAAGATCGGCTAGTCCACCATATTTTTTCTTGACAGGAAGATAACGAGATGGCTCCATGCGCTCGGATTCATTATTTGAATTCTGATCCGGGAGCAATACCAAAGTGTTTCAAAGAAGGGTTACCCTGACGTAGGTCTGCCTCCGGCCTAGATCAACCTAAGTTAAATGGAGTCTCTATCAATCCGCCCCAAGAGTCAAATATGATACTTCATACACCTTAAAGTTCATAGGACGAAAAGAGGTTATTTTGAGGTCCTTATCCTCATTATGCCTAGCATTGAAGGGACTGGGTATTCACCTTATCAATGATCAAACCAATGATGGGTTCTATTTGGTACCTGAATTGGCACCTGAATCGGACCGAACAAAATATTTGTCAGGCTATTGTTCTCTTGTTCCCTCGAATCCATGGAGTAAGACATCGATTTCTCAATAAGATCAATTCTGTTGATTGTATGATGGACTCCTCTGAAAAAGCATTGGCGCGCGTGTAAACGAGGTGCTCTACCTAAC